CGGATTCAAAGGATTAGTGCACCGGTCACGGCAACATAACAACATTCTTTTGGAAACAAAAAAAAAGAATTTCTTCGGGGGAGAAATGAGAGATATTTTCTTCCACCACCGAGAATTATTTGACTCTTGCTTTTCAAACAATTTACATGATACATCAGGCCGCTCTTTTATAGGTATAGAATTTAATGATTCTTAAGATAATTTGTTGTGGTCATTTGAGTTGTTAATTTGTTAATAGTAATAAAGAGAATAACGAATAGAAAGTAATGGCTTGGCTCGTGGATAAACGACCAATCCCCGGTAGAAGAGAAGGTTCCATTGGAACTATTATTTATTTCAGGGTGTCTCTCTTTTTTTTTTAAGTAAAAAAAAAGAGAGAGAGAGGAAGTGCAAACAGAAATGGCAAGAAGATATTGGAACATAAATTTGGAAGAGATGTTGGAAGCAGGAGTTCATTTTGGTCATGGTACTAGGAAATGGAATCCTAGAATGGCGCCATATATCTCTGCAAAACGTAAGGGTATTCATATTACAAATCTGACTAGAACCGCTCGTTTTTTATCAGAAGCTTGTGATTTAGTTTTTGATGCAGCAAGTAAGGGAAAACAATTCTTAATTGTTGGTACCAAAAATAAAGCCGCTGATTCGGTGGCGCGGGCTGCAATAAGGGCTCGGTGTCATTATGTTAATAAAAAATGGCTCGGTGGTATGTTAACAAATTGGCCCACTACAGAAACGAGGCTTCATAAGTTCAGGGACTTGAGAACAGAACAAAAGACGGGGGGACTCAACCGTCTTCCGAAAAGAGATGCAGCTATGTTGAAGAGACAATTATCTCGCTTGCAAACATATCTGGGCGGGATTAAATATATGACGAGATTGCCTGATATTGTAATCATCGTTGATCAGCAAGAAGAATATACGGCTCTGCGAGAATGTATCACTTTGGGAATTCCAACAATTTGTTTAATCGATACAAATAGCGATCCCGATCTCGCAGATATTTCGATTCCAGCAAATGATGACGCTATAGCTTCAATTCGATTAATTCTTAACAAATTAGTAGTCGCAATTTGTGAGGGTCGTTCTAGCTATATACGAAATCCTTGATTAATAATAAGATAAATAAATTCTTTTTTGGAACTACATAGATCTATGGAACTTTTTTTGGAACTACATAGATCTATGGAATCGGTTAATATATCCTGAATCGCACAAAAGAGATAAAAAAACTGTGAATATTGTGTGATTAGTTTCGTCGGTGTCAAAAATATAGAATTTGAGTAGGCAAGAGAAGATTGAATCAAAATAATTCCTTTTTTTTTAAGTAAAGTTCTATTTCTGTCAGAGGGCAATATGAATGGTATATCAAACGCACTAAACGGGTTATACGATATCTCTGGTGTGGAAGTAGGCCAACATTTCTATTGGCAAATAGCAGGTTTCCAAGTCCATGCCCAAGTACTTATTACCTCTTGGGTTGTAATTGCTATCTTATTAGGTTCCGCCGTTATCGCTGTTCGGAATCCACAAACCATTCCAACCGCCGGTCAAAATTTCTTCGAATATGTTCTTGAATTCATTCGAGACGTAAGCAAAACTCAGATTGGAGAAGAATATGGTCCATGGGTTCCCTTTATTGGAACTATGTTTCTATTTATTTTTGTTTCTAACTGGTCGGGTGCTCTGTTACCTTGGAAAATCATACAATTACCTCATGGAGAGTTAGCCGCACCCACGAATGATATAAATACTACTGTTGCTTTAGCTTTACTCACGTCAGTAGCATATTTCTATGCGGGTCTTTCAAAAAAAGGATTGGGGTATTTCAGTAAATACATTCAACCCACTCCAATTCTTTTACCTATTAACATTTTAGAGGATTTCACAAAACCCTTATCACTTAGTTTTCGACTTTTCGGGAATATATTAGCTGATGAATTAGTAGTTGTTGTTCTTGTTTCTTTAGTACCTTCAGTCGTCCCTATACCTGTCATGTTCCTTGGATTATTTATAAGTGGGATTCAAGCTCTTATTTTTGCAACTTTAGCTGCGGCTTATATAGGTGAATCCATGGAGGGTCATCATTGACTAGTTTTTGTTTTTGAAATAGTCTAGCCCTTTTTTAGCTTAGCTTGGTCCAATCCAATGTATGCGCAACTCAAGATAATCTACTTACTTAGGGACCATAAATATACAAATACGACGATCTAGAGTAATAACAAAAAAGATTACGATATTAGAGAATTGTAATAAAAAAAGGAAAGAGATCTAATTGAAAAGATCTTTTTCCTAAAATTCAGGGTTGGTCCATTTTTTTTATTACTTATATTTATATCATATTTACCTTCGATCAATATTATCCGATCAATATTATCTTTATCTTGATATTGTTTTTGTTTATTCAATTTCAATATTATAAGTCCTAATTAGAATAGGAATTCTTATGGTATCAATTTAGGGTCTATGATTTTAAAAAAGCTATTCTTTATATAGATATAGAATGATTCCCATTTCAGTCGATTTCTTCATTCAATTCAATGATTGACCAAAAGAAATTTTTTTTTTTTCATAAATAATAAAATAAATTGCATGAACTTAGCTCAATCAAATACTGATATTGATGTTTTATTTGTATGCAATGATTTGGTCTAATGAATTCGTCCATTTAGATTGTATCCATGTGAGATAATGCTAAATAAAAAATAAAAGGAAGAGACGAATTTACATTACAAAAAACGATATAAAAAAAAATGATTAGGAAAAAAAGGGGGGGGGGAAATTAGGTATATGGAATCTAATGGCTATAAGACAGCTCTTGTCTATCCTTTGAGGAATAATTCTAGAATCCAATTGAATCTAAGACATGAATAGTTGGTTTACGTTATGTAAGAAACACATGTATATGGGGATATTAGATATTGACTAGTTATATACGAACATATTGACTAGTTATATACGAACTCAAAATATATCTAATCCAACCTACTACTGTGGAGTTAGATAGGTATTCCAATAGAAGAATAGAAGTTCCTCTGTTTCGTCTTTGCTTTGAATTGAACGAATAAAGAGATAAAATAAAGACAAAAACGAAGAATTCAAAGCAAAGAATGGGTTGGAAAAAAGAAAGGGAAGAACAAAGTATGTGCGGATTCAAAAAAATCTAGTGGATAGGACCTAAAAAAAAGATGTCGAAATAGTTCTGACGGTTCAATAATCTTCTCACTTCCATTCGGAGTTCTTAGTTACTTCGGCAGGTTGAATCTTAGCGATGGAATAATTAAGTCAAAATTCATTGGATGATTGTATCATTAACCATTTCTTTATTTTGGTGCGAGGAACTTATCATGAATCCACTGATTTCTGCCGCTTCCGTTATTGCTGCTGGGTTGGCTGTCGGGCTTGCTTCTATTGGACCTGGAGTTGGTCAAGGTACTGCTGCGGGCCAAGCTGTAGAAGGTATCGCGAGACAACCCGAGGCGGAGGGAAAAATACGAGGTACTTTATTGCTTAGTTTGGCTTTTATGGAAGCTTTATCAATTTATGGGCTGGTTGTAGCATTGGCACTCTTATTTGCGAATCCCTTTGTTTAATCCTATAAACATGAGAATTTTGTATTTTTTTTTCTTATTTTATGGCTTGGGACTTACTCCTCGCTTTTTCGAATTCTATCAAGATTTCACCCCTACAATTAATTATTCGTTGGGACAATAATCCATGGGAAGGATTAAATTGAGGATGAGGAATTATCACACCGACTCGCTTTCTTCCTTCCCCTTCTTAGTTCAAGAGAACCCCTTATTTCTCATTTATTGTTTAAAGGAGTATTGCAACGAATGAGGTATTTTGCCATTGACATGAAACCTGCCCCCTAATTCTAATAAGAATTATTATTATAATGAATTTTCAATTGAAAAAAAAATACATTTCTAGCTAACTAGATAAATAGAATATATTTTGACTCCGTTTAGACATAGGTAAATGAAAATTCATTATTTATGAATAATTTTATAAAAAATTTAATAATTTATTAAAACAAAAAAAGAAATACATAGAATTAGAATAATTAGAATAATATAAATATGATAGAATAGAATAAATGGAAAAGGAGTCAAAGCGATATAATACAAAAAAAAGAACTGAGTTCTTTTTTTTTAGTCTATCTAAAATAAAATAGGAGATCATATGAAAAATGTAACCGATTCTTTCGTTTCCTTGGGTCACTGGCCATCCGCCGGGAGTTTCGGGGTTAATACCGATATTTTAGCAACAAATCCAATAAATCTAAGTGTAGTCCTTGGTGTATTGATCTTTTTTGGAAAGGGAGTGTGTGCGAGTTGTTTATTTCAAGAATAGGCTGGATTTACCCAGTTGTACTTTTTTTCATTATAACTAGGAAAGAAAAGAGTGCATGATCCCGCGAATTACTTCTGAATAAATTTTTAAAATCATATTATAGAACCATAGCATTTCGTGATTCATTGGTACATCGACTTTGATTCTCTATTAACCAATAATCTGGGACCATTAACATGGTTAAGGCCAAACCCGTTTGAAGTTCAGATGCAGCAGGGTACTCTTTCTACTACTATGTTACTAAATACAGAAATATTTTCAAAACAAAAATGTTTTTTCGATATAAAACACTCATGTCGATAAAACGATTTGAGCCCCTTTTTCCAATGCTGAATCGATGACCTATGTATAAAGGGAGAAGAATTCTTTGAATTTGAAGAAAAAAAAGAAACAACTTTGCTGACAAATTACAATTATACATTATACAATTCTAAGTACAATTAGAAATTCCAAATTATATGTAACTTTTTTATTTATTATTTTTTTATTATACTTTTTAGTTTTTTGATATATTTTCTATTTTGGTCAGAAGAATCCTCCGAATATTCTGGTCTTGGATTAGTAATCAGTTTCGATATTTTGGAATATGAATAGAGACGAGAGGGAGAGGGTAAGCTCATTACATTAGAAAAAAAAGATATTGG